ATGTGTACAAGCCCGTAATGAAGGGCGTGATCTTGCTCGTGAGGGTGGTGATATTGTTCGTGAGGCTACCAAATGGAGTCCTGAACTAGCTGCTGCTTGTGAGGTATGGAAGGAAATCACATTTAATTTCGAGGAAGTGGATAAATTGGATTATTGAGGCAAAATAAGGTGAAGTAATTCTCGTTTGTTCTTTTAATTGAATTGCAATTAAATTCGGCCCAATCTTTTACTAAAATAAAAGGATTGAGCCGAATATAAAGAGTCTATTGCATGTATTTTGATTAAATATAGACTTATCTAGTCTAGATATACAAGGTTTGAAATACAAAATCTAAAACTCAACTGTTTCTATTGTTGTCTTGGATCCACAATTAATTCTATGGATCCTTAGTTAGGATTGGTATCTTTTTTCTATCCTGTAGTTCGAGCCAAGTATCACAACATTTTCTACCCATCCTGTAGATTGTCCTTTTCCATTCCCTGTTATAATAGAGCCTTAATTTATTACTTAAGTTAGCGAGATTTTACGAAAATAAATTCTTTCTATTTCCTATTTATAGTTATAGGAGAGAACAAATATTCCTTTTTTCAATACCCAAGTTCCTTATTAAAATTAGTTATGTTTATTCTGATAGGAAATAAATAAGATATCAAAGTAAATAATTTTGGATCGAATGACTATTCATCGATTGTATTTTCATGCAAACAAAACAAATAGGAGGCAAGAAAACTCTAGTGACCTAGAATTTTTAGAGTTATCGAAATTCTAGTTAATGGTCTCTTTAGATCCCATTGAATTTCGAGGAGCCTTATAAAGTAAAGATCGAATTGATTCTTACTAAAATGTAGTAATTGGGGGGGTAGTATGGGATCCGTAGTAGGGGAGAAAATAACTCGTTTGATTGAATACGCTACCAAAAAATTTCTACCTCTTATTATCTTATTATAGTATGCGCTTCCGGGGGGGCACGTATGCAAGAAGGAAGTTTGAGTTTGATGCAAATGGCTAAAATAGCGTCTGCTTTATATGATTATCAATCAAATAAAAGGTTCTTTTATGTATTAATTCTTACAGTGACAGCTAGTTTTGGTATGTTGGGGGATATCATTATTGCCGAACCCAATGCCTACATTGCAGGTAAAAGAGTCATTGAACAAATATTGAATAAAACAGTACCTGACTGAAGGTTCACAAGAGGCGAATATTTATAGAAGGGCTTATTCGACCTAATCGTACCGCGCAATCTTCGTTCTGGGTGAGTTATTGATTGAAGCTCCAGGCTTTCTTTCCTTTGGATCAATAATCAACTAGAAGATATAATCACTTAGATGTCTTTTTTAATTAATAAAATATGAATTAGATATTTAGATACTTAGATTTCTACTAAGAATTTATTGTCTTTTTTAATTAATAAGAATTACAATTCTTAATTATAATTATTATAAGATATCTTTATTTAAAAATAATAACAGGTACAAATAGTCAATCGAGGTATCCTTTTTATGACAGATTTCAACCTTCCCTCTATTTTTGTGCCTTTAGTAGGCCTAGTATTTCCGGCAATTTCAATGGCTTCTTTATTTCTTTATGTTCAAAAAAACGAGATTGTTTAGATCTGGTGGGAATAAATCTCATTCTTTGTTTTTTCAAAACTTAGACTTGTATCATAAAACAGATATCTATTTAGTGGAATATGGTATCACATGTGATTTCCCCAGGAAAAAGCTCTTATGTCGTCAGAAAGATGATGTTTTCGCTTTTTAAATCGATCGAGATGGCTTGGCTGGATGAAATAGATAGAAAGTGAGTGGATTTATATTTCTAGTGGGATCATACGAAGGGGTATGTTATTATTTTAGATCTAACCAATTTGATGAATTATTCCTATGAGAGTTTTTTCGGAAATAAAAAAAGTAAAGTCAAATTAATTTTGGATATTCTCTCAATTCCAATAAAATGAAATCGGATCAAGTATGAGTTGGCGATCAGAACATATATGGATAGAACTTATAAGGGGATCTCGAAAAATAAGTAATTTCTGCTGGGCCTTTATCCTTTTTTTAGGTTCGTTAGGATTCTTATTGGTTGGAATTTCCAGTTATCTTGGTAAAAATTTGATATCTTTTTTTCCGTCCCAGCAAATCATTTTTTTCCCACAAGGAATCGTGATGTCTTTCTACGGAATTGCGGGTCTCTTTATTAGTTTCTATTTGTGGTGCACAATTTCCTGGAATGTAGGTAGTGGTTATGATCGATTCGATAAAAAGGAAGGAATAGTATGTATTTTTCGTTGGGGATTTCCTGGAAAAAATCGTCGCATATTCCTCCAATTCCTTATAAAAGATATTCAGTCCGTTAGAATAGAAGTTAAAGAGGGTATTTATGCTCGCCGTGTCCTTTATATGGGCATAAGAGGCCAAGGGGCCATTCCCTTGACCCGTACTGATGAGAATTTGACTCCACGAGAAATTGAACAAAAAGCTGCCGAATTGGCCTATTTCTTGCGTGTACCAATTGAAGTATTTAGAAATAAATAGAAGCGGGCTGAGGAATAGTAGCAGGATAGAAAAAACATACCTTTTCTATTTCTATAACCGGAGTTTCGTCAGAATGTTTATTTGGCCCAAAGCAGACGTATATGGAAAAACTCTAAAAACGAAAATCCCTTATTTGATATTTCTTTTATGCATATGCAAATCCGCGTAATTTAATAAATAAAAAAAAGTAATAAATCGAAATAATAGATATAGATTCATCTCATATATCAAACTATTTTGAAATAAAGAAATTTCTCCTTTTTTTTTTAAGTTATTGTTGGAATTTATACATTATATCTTGTAAATTCTTTTTTTTTATCTATTTGTCAATCAACCCCTGTTTTCTTTTGATCCCTTCTATTATGGTCTTTAATGACCAATAATTGGACTAGCCAACTTTTGTTTTGCCACTCATTTGCTTTGATTATCACAATATCTTTCCATCAATTCTACTATTCCTGACTATGGATAATTAGTTCCATTTTTTCAAAATATTGGATATTTTGATAGAAAATAGAATCTGAATAATATTCATTTTTTCTTTTTTTTATTTAAAGCAATTCTTTCGTTCATCGAAAGGAGACTTCATTACTTAATCCAATTTGCTGAGATATCTAACTAAAAAGATATTTTCTTTTTATTATTTCTTTATTCAAATCAATTTCTTAGTCTATTTCTGTTTCTGTATTCTTTCTAGATTCAAAGACTAACAATAACAAAAAAATGGATTCATACGCTCGATCCTTTGTATAGAACTCATGTGTGAAAGAATTATTAGATCGCATAGAGTCGACGAATGGGGTGGGTTGATTAACAATTCACAGATAGATGAAAAAATGACAAAAAAGAAAGCATTCACTCCTCTTTTCTATCTTGTATTTCTAGTATTTTTACCCTGGTGGGTTTCTCTCTCATTTAATAAAAATATCGAATCTTGGGTTACTAATTGGTGGAATCTCGGGAAATCCGAAATTTTCTTGAATGATATTCAAGAAAAGAGTATTGTAGAAAAATTCATAGAATTAGAGGAACTCCTCTTCTTGGAGGAAATGATCAAGGAATACTCGGAGATACATCTACAAAAACTTCATATCGGAATCCACATGGAAACGATCCAATTAATCAAGATACACAATGAGGATCGTATCCATACAATTTTGCACTTCTCGACAAATATAATCTGTTTTGTTATTCTAAGCGGTTATTCTATTTTGGGTAATGAGGAACTTGTAATTCTTAACTCTTGGACTCAGGAATTCCTATATAACTTAAGCGACACAGTCAAGGCTTTTTCTATTCTTTTATTAACTGATTTATGTATCGGATTCCATTCACCACACGGCTGGGAACTGATGATTGGTTCTGTCTACAAAGATTTTTGGTTTGTTCATAATGATCAAATCATATCTGGTCTTGTTTCTACTTTTCCAGTCATTCTCGATACTATTTTTAAATATTGGATTTTCCGTTATTTAAATCGTCTATCTCCATCACTTGTAGTTATTTATCATTCAATGAATGACTGATAAACGATCCACTGATATTAATCTAATCCGATTAGAACGTTTGTTACTTTGTAATTGTACATAAACAAGGCATTGAAAAACGTACTTACTTTCGGTTGTATTTCTACCCATCGGGGGGTTTTTCCTATATTATTCCAGTAAATAGCAGAATCGTGGATAGGGAACTATACTAGCAACCTACCCAATTTATTGTAGAAATTTTGGGATTAATGATTGGACCATGCAAACTAGAAATATTTTTTTTTGGATAAAGGAACGGATTACTCGATCTATTTCCGTATCGCTTATGATATATATCATAACTTGGACATCCATTTCAAGTGCATATCCCATTTTTGCACAGCAGGGTTATGAAAATCCACGAGAAGCAACTGGGCGTATTGTATGTGCCAATTGTCATTTAGCTAATAAGCCCGTGGAGATTGAAGTTCCACAAGCAGTACTTCCTGATACTGTATTTGAAGCAGTAGTTCGAATTCCTTATGATATGCAACTGAAACAAGTTCTTGCTAATGGTAAAAAGGGGGGTTTGAATGTGGGGGCTGTTCTTATTTTACCGGAGGGGTTTAAATTAGCCCCTCCCGATCGTATTTCTCCGGAGCTGAAAGAAAAAATGGGCAATTTGTCTTTTCAGAGCTATCGCCCCGATAAAAAAAATATTCTTGTGGTAGGCCCAGTCCCTGGTAAGAAATATAGTGAAATCACCTTTCCTATTCTTTCCCCCGACCCTGCTACTAAGAAGGACGTTCACTTTCTAAAATATCCTATATACATAGGTGGGAACAGGGGTCGGGGTCAGATTTATCCCGACGGGAGCAAGAGTAACAATACAGTTTATAATGCTACAGCAGCAGGTATAGTAAATAAAATCATACGAAAAGAGAAAGGGGGGTATGAAATAACCATAACAGATGCATCGGATGAACGTCAAGTGGT